ATAAGACTAATTAATTGCTTTTTTATTGAATCCCATCCGAGCGAGATTCAATTGCTTGATACAGAATTCAACTATAGATCCAAGAGATTTTCTTCTATTTGATGTTTCATCGAATCATGTGATGAATACATGGAACTTTTATCCGGAACTACACTTAACTATCTATCAATTTTCGATTTTCTATCCTTTCCTTATTTTCTGTCTTAGTCTGAGATAGAGAGAGGCATATCTTACTATAATACTATAATAAAATAATGCGTGAATTGATGAGTGAAAGTTGAAGAGAGGTGTTTCCTATTTTTAGCGGTACAAATAAGTTCCTGGGGCATTAGAGCATTACCTCATTAGAATATAATGAAGTAAGAGTTGTTCATCAAAGGTGAGTGAAGAGTAAAATAGATAGGAATCACGAAAGATAGAAAGCTTTGTGGGATTTAGTCACACCATTAGATTCTATTGACAATTCCAAAAAACTGTTCATACTATGAATGAGCATAGTATGGTGGCGATCCGAGCAGGTATGCCCCCATGGTCAAAAGGTGGATGACATTTCCCTTTCACGGAAGGAGTGGGGATTCGATTTCCCCTGGGGGTAGGGTACTACGAGAGGAAGTTGCTCATGGATTATCAATAAATTTCGAATTGATTCTTCCTGGGTCGATGCCCGAGTGGTTAATGGGGACGGACTGTAAATTCGTTGGCAATTTGTCTACGCTGGTTCAAATCCAGCTCGGCCCAATAATTCGCCGATCCATCATGAGATTATTTCCAATTTGATTTGTTCTCCCGAAGCATCTGAAAATAGAAAGAAGTCAAAAAAAAAAATAATAGCTATTATCAATCGATTTGACGCGATTTGACAAACAACCAATAGGATTACTAACAACCTGTCTCGTTCCCGCTAAAATCAATATTCGCATGGAGATTGATAGTAATATATCACCACTTTCTCTCTTAGAATACGATGATTCTAGATAGAACTGAACTTGTTTGAATGAAACCGTTCAAAATATGTAGGCCGCACGCCTTATTTATCTGGGATTGTAGTTCAATCGGTCAGAGCACCGCCCTGTCACGGCGGAAGCTGCGGGTTCGAGCCCCGCCAGTCCCGACCTAGAATCTGATGAATCCATCAATTCATCTCTCTATTTTCTGTGAAGAGGGACACGGAGCAGGATCTCCTTCCCGGTGCTGGATCCATCCTTATTTCTTTTTTGCTTTCCTTTGCCTTTTGGTAATTTCAAGTCATCCAATTTGTACCGTACCGATTGATGGGATGTGGGAGAGACCTGTTTAGATTGCTACAATTATTGGTAGCACCCTATTCAATTCAATTAAGGATTCCAGGAAATACCGTACTTGTCTGGGTTTTTCGCTTGCCCCTGATCCATTTTATAGAATAAACATATGGTTTACAGGAGCACAGACACCAATTAGGATTCATATTTTGTACGATACAAAATCAACCCCACTTTCACATAGTTAACCCGGCAGAATGCTTGAAAGGTTCAAAGTACCCCCCTCCCCCTAACTCCGAGTTTCGAGTTTATAGAAAATCAATTTCTAATTGGAAATAATCTATCGCACTCTAAATTCATAATGAATTTTGCATATTATATATCTGTTCTAGGACCGAAAAAAGGGGTATTACTAAAAGAAAGATCAAACAAGGATCTACCAGACTTAGCTTAGTGAGGGAATGGATAATCCTTTTTCTTCCTATTTGAAAGGTCCTATGGAAGAAAGAACAAATTACAAAGTAGTCAATTTGTCAAAGTATTGGATCTTTTCTATTGGGATCCGTCCTTATCAAACCTCTTTGTCTTATAAGGAAATTGGATCATAAAAAACAGAGTTTCGAACGGAATTCCCTCTTTATTTCCATTTCACTTCTACAATATTGATTGGGTTTGTGATCAACGGAAGTGTAAGATAGGTCATATGGTCGTTATATGATTCTATAAAGAAGACAGGAGGGTATAGAAAATAAAAGGAACAAAGAATGAAAAACCAAAGAGGATTCTTGATTAGATCAGGAATTCCACTTTTTATTGCGTATGTATCAAAGATCTTCCTATGTTATACTATTCAATTCTTGATGAAAAATTGATTTGATAGCTGAGATATTGTTATTCATGACATTGATCCAATTTAATACCATCGGGGGTAATTGCATACTATCGAAGTGAGAGACAAAAGATTTAGACTCTCTATGGGATTAGATCCCGAGTTATTATGAAATAAAAAAAAATGATAAAATAAAAATTATGGAAGTAAATATTCTCGCATTTATTGCTACTGCATTGTTCATTCTAATCCCTACGGCTTTTTTACTTATCATTTACGTAAAAACGGTCAGTCAAAAGGATTAATTTGAATCAAGCCCGACTTCTTATCTTAGTCCTTATCAATTGATGGAATAAATGAAAGGAGATTCAAATCTCACGTCTTTTTTGAACGGACTAGAATCAACAGTTATAGTATATGAAATCCGATAGATAGTATGGTAGAAAGAAATAGATCTATTTCTTTCTACCATACTAAATACTAAATGTCTATTATTCTAGAAAGTGAGACTGATGATTCGCCTGTAGAAATATATATAATAGAGGATTCATTTCCTATTGAATATGGATCCATCTATAATATGGATATTCATCCAGGTACATATAAATCACATATGTCTAATGTATATATAAAAAGTCACCCCCAATTCTGACATAATATCCTAAGAATTCGAGTTCTTTGATCTATCCATTTGATTTGTCGTGATTCTAACCAATCTGAGATAATCGAATGTCCGCTTTGACTCTTCTGTCTTATATGTCGTGCGTTGCGGCTCTAATTACTCGGTTTCTTATTATTTCCAATAGGGAGGAATCCAGGGAACTGTCGAAGAAATCAAATCAATAGAGGAAGGTCTGGGCATATACCGAATAGAATTCTAGAAAAAAAAAGAAAGCGAGTAATCCCCTTTTTCTCAATCAATCTGACAAAGCAAAATGGACCATTAAGAGATGCGTCAAGCAATTCTATGGGAAATTGTTCAGACAGATTGAGAAAAATCGTAGTAGATTCCAACTATTTCTAACGTGTGAACCATGATATGGATTGAGTCAATAAAGCGTAAATTCAATACGATTTCTCATTTCTAAGAGTCTAAATGCTTGGGCAATAAAGAGGGAAACAAATAAAAAAAGGGGCGGGTTTTTACTCATTGTAATATCCATATCTGATTCTGTTAATAGCTAGTGGCTAGAGTTCATCAAAATAGGAACATGGGATGAATTGAAATATTTCAAAAATTTCTTTGATTAAAAAGATATTCTTCATATCTTGCATTTATAATTTTGAAAATTGAAAAAACGCTTTTGCAGAACGATCTATGTATTGATAAAGATTGTGATAAAGTTCGATTACTCAACTCAATTAGCCGTTACTCTAGAGTCCACTTCTTCCCCATATTACGAGTGAAAGGGAAAATGTAAAGACTACCATTAATGCAGCCCAAGCAAGACTTACTATATCCATATGAATTATGTCCCCTATCTCTATCTCTATCTCTATAGAATATGAAGATATTCTCCCCTTATTGATCACTAATAATAATCAACTCGATCGATGGCGCAGAGGCAAAAAGGAATTCTAACCGAAGGAAGGTTATTGATGAAGCAATCCAATAAATCCACCCATAACAAGTTTTTACTATGATTTACGGTAAAATTGGGAAGCATTTAGCCCAAGCAAGTCTCACAGTTACTTTCTTTCTTATAATTATTCCATTCTCATAATGGAATTTTAGTACTTAGTAATGGAAGATGTAGAATATAGTAAAGTAAACCTTATTGTTTTTTTTTTTCTCTGAAACAACAATTATCCAGCCAATCCAATATTGAGTGAATGTCTGAGCATTCATCTCCTGAGCATCTCCTGAGTTTGTATACAAAGTCAAAGGATCTTCTACCCTTTTATTTAACACCACTACTGAATTTGTTTGATTCCCCGTTTCACTATCTAATTCAAGGCTCAGTCAGTATAGACTACACTATTAGTGTAAGTCCTCACAGCCTAGCTCTTCTATACCATAATCCTCCTTCGAAGCCTCGTCGCAAGGATTGACAGCCTTTTATAAAACAGAAAAGCCCCTATTCTGAAAATTGAATAAGTATTGGCAGTTCTAAGTTCTAGCCCTTTTCCTCTGCTTTTGCTGGGCAAGAATTGGGTCATTTTTCTGCTATCAAGAAAGGCATTTCGAGTTTTTATTGGTCAGGCGACACCCGGATTTGAACTGGGGAAAAGGGATTTGCAGTCCCCCGCCTTACCGCTCGGCCATGCCGCCAAAACGAAAAATATAGGGAGATTGGTATTTTTTACATTTTTTATTGGATTCGATGAATCCCACTCTCCTTATGCCTTTTCTAATAAACCTCAAAATCCTTTTTCTTTTTTTATTGAAAGAGAAAACAGAAAAGAAAATTGGAACCATTAACTATAGACTGTGAATTCATGAAAGTTTTCTTTTTTTTTTTTATCTCAAATTGCCTTTCCTTAGTGTCATAAGACAATAAAATTGAGACACAACCCATCAGTGCCAATTATTTTCACTAATTGAATCCTTTTCACTTACAATAATAACAAGAATTATGTGTATATGTCAACCATATAACAAAAATTATTACGCAGATATACCTAATCAGATATCTTATTTATATACGATATTCCTAGAAAGCAATTAAGGGAATGGCCGTGCTTCCGTTCTTCAAAGACTGTCAATCCTTGCGACGAGGATTCGAAGATTGAATCTATTGAATATCCAATAGAAATTAGGATATATAGCGCGGTAAGTGTTGCCCAAGTAAGTAGAATTTGGATAGGCGATATAGGGATAGCTAAATAGCTGCGTGTTCTTACTAAATACAGTTCCTCTTGCGCACTTCAATTGGATTCCACGAATTCAACTAAGAAACACACCCTATCTCTTCTCTGCGGATCATTTCTGCCTTTATTGCATTCATAGATAGAGCAGGGATCAAAAATCCTGAGTCCATTTACTTTTTACTTTTTTGGTATCCGGCGGGCTCATAATATCATAATAGATAGAAATAGCATCCCTTTTTCTATTCTATTATTACTTTTCTATTCATCTATACAAGATTCCCTAACCCTAATATAAGTCTAAGTGGCAGAATTTTTTTTTGTTCGGGAATGTTTTATTTTCTCAAGCCATTTCCATTTATTTCTATCTCTTGCAAATTCAAATTTGAGTAGAAAATTCTCTTTCTTTCTCCGCCCATATTTCAGATATTCCATATATATATATATATGAAGTTGTTTAAAATAAAATTTTATGTGATTCAGTAAACATAATATCCATTCCATCATTGCTAGATCGATCCATATGGTTCGATGAAGAATGAGCCAATGAATGGGATTTTTTTGATAAATAGGAAACGAAAGTAAAGATGCTTCGAAATACAAACGAGGGAATGTCCACAGTACCTGGATTTAGTCAGATACAATTTGAGGGATTTTGTAGGTTCATCAATCAGGGTTTAATGGAAGAATTTGATAAGTTTCCAAAAATTGAGGATAGAGATCAAGAAATGGAATTTCAATTATTTGTGGAAAGATATCAATTGCAAGAGCCTTTAATAAAAGAAATAGATGCTGTGCATGGATCACTCACATATTGTTCGGAATTATATGTACCCGCAGGCTTAAGTTGGAAAACCGGCAGGGATACGCAAGAACAAAACCTATTTATTGGAAACATTCCTCTCATGAATTCCCTGGGAACCTCTATAGTAAATGGAATATACAGAATAGTGATCAATCAAATAGTGCAAAGTCCCGGTATTTATTACCGTTCAAAATTGGACTATACCGGAATTTCGGTCTATACCGCTACCATAATATCAGATTGGGGAGGAAGATCAGAATTAGAGATTGATAGAAAAGCACGGATATGGGCGCGCGTGAGTAGGAAACAAAAAATATCTATTCTAGTCCCATCATCAGCTATGGGTTCGAATCTAAGAGAAATTCTAGAAAATGTTTGCTACCCAGAAATTTTCGTGTCTTTTCCGAATGATAAGGAGAAAAAAAAAATGGGGTCAAAAGAAAATGCTATTTTGGAATTTTATCAACAATTTGCTTGTGTCGGCGGGGACCCAGTATTTTCTGAGTCCTTATGTAAGGAATTACAAAAGAAATTTTTTCAACAAAGATGTGAATTAGGAAGGGTTGGGCGACGAAATATGAACCGGAGATTGAATCTTGATATACCTCAGAACATTACATTTTTGTTACCACGGGATGTATTGGCAGCTGCGGATCACTTGATCGGAATGAAATTTGGAATGGGTGCGCTTGACGATATGAATCACTTGAAAAATAAACGTATTCGTTCTGTAGGGGATCTTTTACAGGATCAATTCGGAGTGGCTATGGTTCGTTTAGAATATGCGGTTCGAAAAACTCTAGGTGGAGCAATTAAGCAAAAAAGGATACCAACTCCTCATTATTTGGTAACTTCAACTCTATTAACAACCACTTTTGAATCCTTTTTTGGCCTACACCCCCTATCTCAAGTTTTTGATCAAACAAATCCATTGACACAAATAGTTCATGGGCGAAAATTCAGTTATTTGGGTCCTGGGGGGTTGACAGGGCGAACTGCTAGTTTTCGGATACGAGACATCCATCCTAGTAACTATGGGCGTATTTGCCCAATTGATACATCTGAAGGAATCAATGTTGGACTCGTTGGATCCTTAGCAATTCATGCGAGGCTTGGTCATTGGGGATCTTTAGAAAGACCGTTTTATGAAATTTCTGAGAGATCAAAAAAGGGGCGGGTGCTTTATTTATCCCCAAGCCTGGATGAATACTATATGGTAACGACAGGAAATTCTTTAGCAGTAAATCGTGGTATTACGGAAGAGCAGGGTATTCCGGCTCGATACCGTCAAGAATTCCTGACTATTGCATGGGAAGAGATTCAGCTTCGAAGCATTTTTCCCTTCCAATATTTTTCTATTGGAGCCTCCCTCATTCCTTTTGTCGAGCACAATGATGCGAATCGGGCTTTAATGAGTTCTAATATGCAACGTCAAGCAGTTCCGCTTTCTCGATCCGAGAAGTGCATTGTTGGAACTGGGTTAGAAGGCCATGTGGCTCTAGATTCGGGGGTTTCCGTTATAGCCGAACACGGGGGAAAGGTCATTTATGCCAATACTGACAAGATCATTTTATCAGGTAATGGAGACACTCTAAGCATTCCCTTGCTTAGGTATCAACGTTCCAACAAAAATACTTGTATGCATCAAAAAACCCGGGTTCCGCGGGGTAAATGCATTAAAAAAGGACAAATTTTAGCGGAGGGTACTGCTACAACTGGCGGCGAACTCGCTTTAGGAAAAAATATATTAGTGGCTTATATGCCCTGGGAGGGCTACAATTTTGAGGATGCAGTACTCATTAGCGAACGTCTGGTATATGCCGATATTTATACTTCTTTTCATATACGGAAATATGAAATTCAGATTCATGTGACAGGCCAAGGTCCCGAAAGAATCACTAATGACATACCGTACTTAGAGGCCCATTTACTTCGCAATTTAGATAAAAATGGAATTGTGATGCTGGGCTCTTGGGTAGAAACGGGCGATGTTTTAGTAGGCAAATTAACGCCGCAGATGGCGAAAGAATCCTCATCTGCCCCGGAAGCTAGATTATTACGAGCCATACTTGGTATTCCGGTATCCACCACAAAGGAAACGTGTCTAAAATTACCCATAGGTAGCAGAGGCCGAGTTATTGATGTGAGATGGGTCCATAAAAAAGGGGGTTACAGTTATAATCCAGAAATGATTCGTGTATATATTTCACAGAAACGTGCAATCAAAGTAGGTGATAAAGTAGCAGGAAGGCATGGGAATAAAGGTATCGTTTCAAAAATTTTGCCTATACAAGATATGCCCTATCTGCAAGATGGAACACCTGTTGATATGGTCTTCAACCCATTAGGAGTACCTTCACGAATGAATGTAGGGCAGATATTTGAGTGTTCGCTCGGGTTAGCGGGGGATCTGCTAGACAGGCATTATCGAATAGCGCCCTTTGATGAGAGATATGAGCAAGAGGCTTCGAGAAAACTCGTGTTTTCTGAATTATATGAAGCCAATAAGCGAACAGCAAATCCATGGGTATTTGAACCCGAATATCCGGGAAAAAGCAGAATATTTGATGGAAGAACGGGGGATCCTTTCGAACAACCTGTTTTAATAGGAAAGGCCTATATCCTGAAATTAATTCATCAAGTTGATGATAAAATCCATGGGCGTTCCACTGGAAAGTACGCGCTTGTTACACAACAAGCTCTTAGAGGAAGAGCCAAACAAGGGGGACAGCGGGTAGGAGAAATGGAAGTTTGGGCTCTAGAGGGATTTGGGGTTGCTCATATCTTACAAGAGATGCTTACTTATAAATCTGATCATGTTCGAGCTCGTCAGGAAGTACTTGATACTACGATCAATGGAGGAAGGATAGCTAAGCCAGAGAAGGATGCTCCAGAATCTTTTCGATTGCTAGTTCGAGAACTACGATCTTTGGCTCTAGAAATGAACCATTTCCTTGTATCTGAGAAGAACTTCCAGATTAATAGGAAGGAAGTTTGATTGGAATGAATCAGAATTTTTCTTCTATGATCGACCGATATAAACATCAACAACTTCGAATTGGATCAGTTTCTCCTCAACAAATAATTGCCTGGGCCAATAAAATCCTACCTAATGGAGAGGTGGTTGGAGAGGTGACAAAACCCCATACTTATCATTACAAAACCAATAAACCGGAAAAGGATGGATTGTTTTGTGAAAGAATTTTTGGGCCTATAAAAAGTGGAATTTGTGCTTGTGGAAATTATCGAGTAATCAGAGATAAAAAAGAAGAACCGAAATTTTGCGAACAATGTGGAGTCGAGTTTGTTCATACTCGGGTACGACGATATCAAATGGGATACATTAAACTGGCATGCCCAGTAACTCATGTGTGGTATTTGAAACGTCTTCCTAGTTATATCGCGAATCTTTTAGATAAACCGCTTAAAGAATTAGAGGGCCTCGTATACTGCGATGTGTGATTTGATCGAAATTTTGATTTTACAGATTCGGAATAAGAAACTGTCATCCCGTTCAATCTGATTGGGATGCCCCAGCTCTGACATGTCTCTTGGGAGGAGCAGCATGAAACTCAGAATCCTATTATGGGTGTATTCAATACTCTCAAAATAAGGGGAATTGATCTATGGTTGATTCCATAACAGATAAATAGGAATTGCTAGTTGTACCTCGTTAAAAAGACTTCTTTACGTGGAATTAATCATTCCATATAGAAAGAATTTCTCTTCAAGTAAACAAATATGGCATGGTTGCGAAAGTCTATCTATCGCATATAGGCTTTAAATCATGACATAACCGTCGAGGTTAAGTAGGGACCTAAAAGATCGAACAGAACGATACATAGACAAGTAAATTCCTTCTGAGTTCCGAGGTATTCTTTTAAGAAGGGGATTCCTCATTCGAAGGGAAGTAGACTACTCAATAATTTCCCATTTCATTTATGTCCTAAATTGCTGAATCAGGAATTCATAAAATAGAAATAAAAAGGAAGGATGTATTAATGAAATGTTGGTTGGTCCTCACCGGAAACTTGAGTAAGGAGTAGATCTTGTTGGGGTTTTCTAGAAAAAAAAAATGGGAAAGCGAGAGCCCCCCTTTATCTTTATTTGGCGTAACTACTTGAGCCGGATGAGAGGAAACCCTCACGTCCGATTTTGAAGGGGGGGGAAATCCTATAGGAACCTATCCCAATTTTTCCTTTGCGAGGCCTGTTGCTAAAAAACCCACTTTCTTACGATTACGAGGTTCATTCGAATACGAAATACAATCTTGGAAATACAGCATCCCACCCTTTTTTACTACCCAAGGTTTCGATAGATTTCGAAATAGAGAAATCTCGACTGGGGCAGGTGCTATCAGAGAACAATTAGCCGATCTGGATTTGGGACTTATTAGAGATTCTTCATTGGTCGAATGGAAAGACTTAGGGGACGAAGGGCCCGCCGGTAATGAATGGAAAGAGAGAAAAATTGGAAGAAGAAAGGTTTTTTTGGTTAGACGCATGGAATTAGCTAAGCATTTTATTCGAACAAATGTAGAACCAGAACGGATGGTTTTGTGTCTATTACCGGTTCTTCCTCCCGAATTGAGACCACTCTTTCAGCTAGAGGAGGGTAAACAAATGAATTCGGATATTAATGAACTTTATAGAAGAGTTCTTTTTCGGAACAATACTCTTATCGATCTATTAATACCAAGTAGATTTACGCCGAGGGACTTAGTCAGGTGTCAGGAAAAATTAGTACAGGAAGCCGTGGATACACTTCTTGATAATGGGCTCCGCGGACAACCAATCAGGGACAGTCATAATAAAGTTTACAAGTCTTTTTCAGAGCTAATTAAGGGCAAAGAGGGAAGATTTCGACAGACTCTGCTTGGTAAACGGGTGGATTATTCGGGGCGTTCTGTCATTGTCGTGGGCCCTTCACTTTCATTACATAGATGTGGATTGCCTCGCGAAATAGCAATAGAGCTTTTCCAGACATTTGTAATTCGTGGTCTAATCAGACAACGCGTTGCTTCCAACATAGACGTTGCAAAAAGTAAAATTCTGGAAAAAGAACCAATTGTCTGGGAAATACTTCAAGAAGTTATGCAGGGGCATCCTGTATTGCTAAATAGAGCACCTACTTTGCATAGATTAGGCATACAGGCATTCGAACCCATTTTAGTGGAAGGGCGTGCTATTTTTTTACATCCATTAGTTTGTAAGGGGTTTAATGCAGACTTTGATGGGGATCAAATGGCTGTTCATCTACCTTTATCTTTAGAAGCTCAAGCAGAGGCTCGTTTACTTATGTTTTCTCATATGAATCTCCTGTCTCCGGCTATTGGAGATCCCATTTCCGTACCAACCCAAGATATGCTTATGGGCCTGTATCTATTAACAATTGGGAATCCTCGAGGTATTTGTGCAAATAGGTATAATCCATGTAATCGGAGAAACTATCAAAATGAAAAAATTGATGAAAATAGCTATAAGTATACAAAAGAACCCTATTTTTGTAGTTCCTATGACGCACTTGGGGCTTATCGGCAGAAACGAATCAATTTAGATAGTCCCTTGTGGCTCCGGTGGCGACTAGATCAACGCGTCATTGCATCAAGAGAAGTTCCTATCGAAGTTCAATTTGAATCTTTGGGTACCTATGATGAGATTTATGGACACTATCTGATAGTAAGAAATGTCAAAAAAGAAATGCTTTGTATAGATATTCGAACCACTCTTGGTCATATTTCTTTTTATCGAGAAATAGAAGAAGCTTTACAAGGGTTTTACCGGGCTTGCTCATAGGGTACAATTATATGATATCCATGCCCGTGGAAATTCGATTCGGGTCTCTCTCTATCAATCAACTAGTATCATAATTCCTGAATTTCTACGCGAATCACGATCGAGGAAAGGAAGTCTTTGAATCACTGACACAAACTTATTGTGCAATCTTACTCATTGGAATAGGGAGGTACTTATGGCAGAACGGGCCGATCTGGTCTTTCACAATCAAAAAATAGATGGAACTGCCATGAAACGACTTATTAGCAGATTAATAGATCACTTTGGAATGGCATATACATCACATATCTTGGATCAAGTAAAGACTCTGGGTTTCCAGCAGGCCACTGCTACCTCCATTTCATTAGGCATTGATGATCTTTTAACAATACCCTCTAAGGGATGGCTAGTCCAAGATGCTGAACAACAAAGTTTTCTTTTGGAAAAACACCATCAGTATGGGAGTGTACACGCGGTAGAAAAATTACGTCAATCCATTGAGATATGGTATTCTACGAGTGAATACTTGCGCCAAGAAATGAATCTGAATTTTAGGATGACCGATCCTTCTAATCCAGTCCATATAATGTCTTTTTCGGGAGCTAGAGGAAATGCATCTCAAGTACACCAATTAGTAGGTATGAGAGGGTTAATGTCAGATCCCCAAGGACAAATGATTGATTTACCCATTCAAAGTAATTTACGCGAAGGACTCTCTTTAACAGAATATATAATTTCCTGCTATGGAGCCCGGAAAGGGGTTGTGGATACCGCTGTACGAACAGCGGATGCTGGATACCTCACGCGCAGGCTTGTTGAAGTAGTTCAACACATTGTTGTGCGTAGAACAGATTGTGGCACTCTCCGAGGTATTTCTCTAAGTCCCCGAAATGGGATGATAAGAGAAAGATTTTTTATCCAAACATTAATTGGTCGTGTATTAGCAGACGATGTATATATAGGCTCCCGATGCATTGCCATCCGAAATCAAGATATTGGTAGGGGACTTGTGAATCGATTCATAGCCTGTGGAGCGCAGCCAATAGCTATTCGAACCCCCTTTACTTGCAAGAGTACATCTTGGATCTGTCGATTATGTTATGGCCGGAGTCCCACTCATGGCGACTTGGTCGAGTTGGGAGAAGCGGTAGGTATTATTGCGGGTCAATCTATCGGGGAACCGGGGACTCAACTAACATTAAGAACTTTTCATACTGGTGGAGTATTTACAGGCGGTACTGCAGAATACGTACGAGCCCCTTCTAATGGAAAAATCAAATTCAATCAGGATTTGCTTCATCCTACACGTACATGTCATGGTCATCCTGCTTTTCTATGTTATATAGCCCTATATGTAACTATTGAGGATCAAGATATTCTACATAATGTGACTATTCCACCAAAAAGTTTTCTTTTAGTTCAAAATGATCAATATGTAGAATCAGAACAAGTGATTGCAGAGATTCGCGCGGGAACATCCACCTTGAATTTGAAAGATAGGGTTCGAAAACATATTTATTCTGACTCAGAGGGAGAAATGCATTGGAGTAACGCGGTGTACCATGCACCCGACTATACATATGGTAATGTTCATCTCTTACCAAAAACAAGTCATTTATGGATAGTATCGGGGGTTCCGTACAGATCCAGTATGCTCTCTGTTTCGCTCCACAAGGATCAGGATCAAATGAATGTTCATTCTCTTTCTGCTGAAAGAAAATCCATTTCTAATTCTAATCTATTAGTTACTAATGATCAAGCAAGATATAACACATTTTTGAGTTCAGAGCCCTTTGGTAAACACGGGGAGAGGATTCTTGATTATTCAGGACCTGGTCGAATCATACCCAACGGTCCTTGTAATCTCACATATACTGCCATTCTCCACGGGAATTCTGATTTCTTTTTCTTGGCAAAGAGGAGAAGAAATCGATTCATCATTCCATTCCAATATAATCAAGGACAAGAAAAAGAACTAATAACCCCCTCGGGTCTCTCGATTGAAATACCTATAAATGGGATTTTCCATAGAAATAGTATTCTTGCTTATTTCGACGATCCCCGATACAGAAGAAAGAGTTCGGGAATTACTAAATATGGGACTATCGAAGCGCGTTCGAGCGTAAAGAAAGAAGATTTGATTGAGTATCGAAGAATGCCAAAATACCAAACGAAAATAGATCAAATTTTTTGCATTCCCGAGGAAGTGCATATTTTACCCGGATCGTCTTCCGTAATGGTACGAAATAATAGTATTATTGGGGTAGATACAGAAATCACTTTCAAGACAAGAAGCCGAGTAGGCGGATTGGTCCAAGTAGAGAAAAAAACAAAAAAGATTGAACTGAAAATATTTTCTGGAGATATTTTTTTTCCCGGAGAGACAGATAAGATATCCTGGCAGAGCGGTATCTTGATACCACCCGGAAGGGAAAAAAAAAATTCAAAGGAATCAAAAAAAGTGAAAAATTGGAGCTATGTCGAACGGATTGCCCCTGCTAAGAAAAGGTATTTTGTTTTAGTTCGGCCCGTAGTTAGGTATGAAATCGCGGATGGGATAAATTTCGCAACGCTTTTCCCTCAGGATCCGTTGCAGGAAAAGGATAATGTGCAACTTCGAGTTGTCAATTATATCCTTTGTGGAAATGGCAAACCAATTCGAGGAATTTCTCATACAAATATTCAATTAGTTCGAACTTGTTTAGTATTGAATTGGTGCCAAGAAAAAAAGGGTTCTTCTATGGAGGAGATTCATGCTTCCTTTGTTGAAGTAAGGGTAAATGATCTGATTCAAGATTTCATCAGAATGGACTTAGTGAAATCCCCTATTTCGTATACCAGAAAAAGGAATGCTCCGGCAGAGTCCGAGTTGATCCTGGTTAATGGAGCAGATCGCACCAATCCTTTTTATTCCAAGGCAAGGATTCAACAATTGCTTACCCAACAGCAAGGAACTATTCGTACGTTGTTGAATCGAAATAAGGAATGTAAATCTTTGATAATTTTGTCATCATCTAATTGTTCTCGAATAGGCCCATTCGACGATTTCAAATATAAGAATCTGACAAAAAAATCAAATACAAATAAAGGGGATTCCGGACTTCCAATTAGGAATTCATTGGGTCCCTTAGGGATTGTCCCGAAAATTGCGAATTTTTATTCATTTTACTATTTAATAACTCATAATCAGATTTCGATAAATAAATATTTGCTACTTGACAATCTAAAAGCGGATTTTCAAATACTTCAATATTTTTTAATGGATGAAAATGGGAGAATTTCTAATCCTGATCCATGCAGTAACAGGATTTGGAATCCATTCAATTCGAATTGGTATTGTCTCCATCACGATTATTGTGACGAAAGATCAACAATAATTAGCCTTGGACAGTTTTTTTGTGAAAATCTATCTATATCTCAATATGCGCCGCCTCTAAAATCTGGCCAGGTTCTGATTATTCATGTTGACTTTTTAGTAATAAGATCTGCTAAGCCCTATTTGGCTATTCCGGGAGCAACCGTTCATGGTCATTATGGAGAAATAATGTACGGAGGAGATGCTTTACTTACATTTCTATATGAAAAATCAAGATCTAGTGATATAACGCAGGGTCTTCCAAAAGTAGAACAAGTCTTAGAAGCGCGTTCGGTTGATTCAATATCAATGAACTTAGAAAAGAGGGTTGAGGGTTGGAACGAATCTATAACAAGAATTCTTGGGATTCCTTGGGGATTCTTGATTGGCGCTGAGCTAACCATATCGCAAAGTCGTATTTCTTTGGTTAATAAGATTCAAAGGGTTTATCGATCCCAGGGAGTGCAGATCCATAATAGGCATATAGAAATTATTGTACGTCAAATAACATCAAAAGTGTTGGTTTCAGAAGAGGGAATGTCTAATGTTTTTTCACCTGGCGAGCTAATTGGGTTGTTGCGTGCGGAACGAACAGGGCGTGCGTTGGAAGAAGCGGCCTGTTACCGAGCCGTCTTTTTGGGAATAACGAGGGCGTCTCTGAATACTCAAAGTTTCATATCCGAAGCGAGTTTTCAAGAAACTGCTCGAGTTTTAGCAAAGGCGGCTCTACGAGGTCGTATCGATTGGTTGAAGGGTCTGAAAGAAAATGTTGTTTTGGGGGGTATGATACCGGTTGGTACCGGATTCAAAGGATTAGTGCACCCTTCCAGCCAACACGGCGACATTTCGTTGGAAACGAAAACTAAGAATCTATTCGAAGGGGGTATGAGAGATATTTTGTTCTACCACAAAGATTTTTTTTCTTCTTGTATTCCAAAGAATTTTCATGATATAGATATATCAGAACAATAATTGACAGAATTTATTGATTCCTAAGAAGGGATTCATCCTTTTCATTTCACTTTCACTACCTACTCTTCTTATAAAAAAAAACTAAGGAATAGAAAGGAAGTCATCGCTCGGACCGTGTATCCATGTTAAATCTCCGGTAGAAGGTTCCTTCGGAACAATTTTTTATTTCAGGGTACCTCGTCTCTTAAACAAAAAGAGAAAGTGTGGGGAGAAATGACAAGAAGATATTGGAACATCCAATTAGAAGAGATGATCAAAGCAGGAGTGCATTTTGGTCATGGTACTAAGAAATGGAATCCTAGAATGGCACCTTACATATTGACAAAACGTAAGGGTAGGCATATTACAAATCTTACGAGAACTGCTCGTTTTTTATCAGAAGCTTGTGATTTACTTTTTGATGCATCAAGTAGGAGAAAACAATTCTTACTAGTTGGTACCAAAATCATATCAACTGATTTAGTAGCATCGGCTGCAATAAGGGCGCGATGTCATTATGTTAATAAAAAATGGCTCGGTGGTATGTCAACGAATTGGTCCACTACGAAAACGAGACTTCAAAAGTTCAGGGACCTGAGAGCGGAACAAAAGAGGGGAAGATTCAACCGTCTTCCTAAAAGAGATGCAGCAATGTTGAAGAGACAATTATCTCACTTGCAAAGATATCTGGGTGGCATCAAATATATGACGGAGGTGCCTGATATTGTAATTATCCTTGATCAGCACGAAGAATATACCGCTCTTCGAGAATGTATCACTTTGGGAATTCCAACAATTTGTTTAATCGATACAAATTGTGACCCGGATCTCGCGGATCTTTCGATTCCCGCCAATGATGACGCTAGAGCGTCAATCCGATTCATTCTTAAAAAACTCATATCTGCAATTTGTGAGGGCCGTTCTAGCTATATAAGAAATCGTTGATTAATAATAAGATAAGTCAATTACTTCAGGAACTCCATGCATTTATGGAATTGGTTACAATTTCTGAATATAACAAAAGAGAAAAAAAGCGCCGGGAATAGTCTGGAATTACTGGGTATCCGAAATATATAAGTGGGTGAGTCGAGAAAGAGATGGTTGAATCAAAATAATGGCTTTTTAAGTTCTATTTCTGTCAGAGGTCAATATGAATCTTCTACCATCTTCCGTCAACACACTAAAAGGGCTATATGATATATCCGGTGTCGAAGTAGGCCAGCATTTTTATTGGCAAATAGGGGGTTTCCAAGTACATGCCCAAGTACTTATCACTTCTTGGTTCGTAATGGCTATCTTACTAAGTTCCGCCGCTATAGCCGTTCGAAATCCGCAAACCATTCCTACCGACGGTCAGAATTTCTTCGAATATGTCCTTGAATTCATTCGAGACTTGAGTAAAACCCAAATTGGAGAAGAATATGGTCCTTGGGTTCCCTTTATTGGAACTATGTTCTTATTTATTTTTGTTTCTAACTGGTCGGGGGCTCTTTTACCTTGGAAAATCATACAATTACCTCATGGGGAGTTAGCCGCGCCCACCAATGATATAAATACTACGGTTGCTTTAGCTTTACCTACGTCAGTGGCATACTTCTATGCGGGTCTTACAAAAAAGGGATTGGGTTATTTTGCTAAATACATTCAACCCACTCCAATCCTTTTACCTATTAACATCCTAGAAGATTTCACAAAACCCTTATCGCTAAGTTTTCGACTTTTTGGGAATATATTGGCCGATGAATTGGTAGTTGTTGTTCTTGTTTCTTTAGTACCTTCAGTGGTTCCTATACCTGTCATGTTCCTTGGATTATTTACAAGTGGTATTCAAGCTCTTATTTTTGCAACTTTAGCCGCGGCTTATATAGGAGAATCCATGGAGGGTCATCATTGACTAGCTTTGCATTTTTTTACGTTTTTACGTTATCGCAATGCAATGTACGGATAATATATACAAATAGAATAGAGTATATACGATCTAGAATAGTAGTCAAAAAAGGCAAAAAGATTATTGATTTTTATTATTGAATAGTAAAAAAGAGAAAGGGATCTCAAAGAGTTTTTTCCTAGGATTCCCTTTTTTTTGACCGATTTATGTCATATCCCTTCCAATGAATATTCTATTTTGATTTGTTCAGTCAATCACACTATGATGATTTATTATTTGTATTTTGTATAAGAAGTCTTATCTTATCTGGTCCCGGCATGCTATTCTATTAAACAAAAAACGAGGTTTTTTTTATAGTCCCACTTCCTTTGAGTTTCAACGATTGGTCAAAATTCGAATGAATTGCGTGCAATTAGATATCAAATCTTTCTATTCTAGGGAATGATTCATACAAATGAATTTGTCTCTTTGTAGTCATGCGGGCTAATGATAAAGAAAAGTAAACGAATATGAACTTCATAAAAATAGGTTAGGGGGTCGAACTAAGTATATGGAATGGCTATAAACCAACTCTTATCTATCTTTAGAAAAAGGAGAAAATCCCGTGGCCCGTGGAATAGAAGATGGAAATCTTTGGTTTACGTTATGGAAGAAACACGTGTATATGGGATAGTAGATAGTGACTAGTTATCTATATGAACGACCTATATATCTTTTGTCCTTCCCCACACCATACCATGAATTTGGGGATTCCAATAGAATAGAAAGTCCCTCTTTTTCGTTTGGGCCGAATGAATAAACAGACGAAAGCAGGCATATCGAATCGAAGAGAAAGGATGAAGAAATGAAAGAGGGCTTTCGGAATAAAGAACTGGAAGACCCAGAACCCTATGAATTGATAAAAAAACTCCGCGGATAGGAATGAAAAATGAGATATCCAAGTTGTTCTGACGATTCCATATTCTCATTACTTGAATTTTCACTCATAGGTCTTAGTTATTTCGACCGGCTCGATCTTACTTTAGGTACTTTAGGAGTGGATGGAAGGAAGAATAAGTCATAATTCAATGGTTTATTGTATCATTAACCATTTCTTTCTTTTTTGCAAGGAACTTACCATGAATCCACTGATTGCTGCCGCTTCCGTTATTGCTGCTGGATTGGCCGTAGGGCTGGCTTCTATTGGACCTGGAGTTGGTCAAGGTACTGCTGCGGGACAAGCCGTCGAAGGTATCGCGAGACAACCCGAGGCAGAGGGTAAAATACGAGGTACTTTATTGCTCAGCCTGGCTTTTATGGAAGCTTTAACAATTTATGGGCTGGTCGTGGCATTAGCACTTTTATTTGCAAATCCTTTTGTTTAGTTTCATCCGCGAAATAGAAATGGGAAATTCTTTTCTTTTTTTTTTTACCTCAGTCTTGGGTCTTGTCGCTTGCTTTTTCGAATTTTATCAAGATTGAACTCCTACAATTCATACCTTTCAATTATTCGTTGAGACAATACTCCGGGAAGGACTAATTTGAGGATGAGGAATTCAATTAGCGGATTCACTCGCCTTCTCTCCTTCTTAGTCCAAAGGAAACTCCTTTTTTTGTTTTTGGGAAGTGCTGCTACAAATGAGGCATTTCGCAATGGACATAAGGCCTGGGACCTAATACTAAGCAAATTCAGTATTTTCTTATTGGGTTGGGAACTTGAATTGAAATAAGAAAGAAATAGGAATTTCCATAATTCCTATATTTATTCTATATTGAATACTGAGAAATGAAATCGAAATTAAGTCAATAAAAAAATCAAATAAACAAAAAAAAGGGGGGGGCAAAGTACTATAAGCTCTGGTCAAGTAGTCCTATCTATAAGAGGAGATCATATGAAAAATGTAACCGATTCTTTCGTTTCCTTGGGTCACTGGTCATCCGCCGGGAGTTTCGGATTTAATACCGATATTTTAGCAACAAATCCAATAAATCTCAGTCTAGTACTCGGCGTATTGATCTTTTTTGGAAAGGGAGTGTGTGCGAGTTGTTTATTTCAATACAAGGCTGGATTCAACCAGCTGCACTTTTTTTTTTTCTTTAGAACTTGGAAATAAAGGTGTACTATCTGGCGAATTACTTCTGAATTAATTCGTAAATCATATGTACGAACCATAGCATTTCGTGACTCATTGGGAAATCGACTTTGATTCTCTATCAACCAATAATGTGGGATCCTTAAGATGGTTAAAACTCAATTGTTTGAAGTCCAGGCGCAACGTTGGTATTCTTTCTACCACTCTATTAGTTTAGTATAGTGATGCTTTCAAAATAAATAGTTGCAATTTATCCGATTCCGATATAGAACACTCATAT